TATTCTTGGGTTGGACGAATTATCCGAAGAAGATCGTTTAACTGTAGCAAGAGCGCGAAAAATGGAGCGTTTCTTATCACAACCCTTCTTCGTGGCAGAAGTATTTACCGGTTCTCCAGGGAAATATGTTGGTCTCACAGAAACAATTAGGGGGTTTCAGCTGATCCTTTCTGGAGAATTAGACAGTCTTCCCGAGCAGGCCTTTTATTTGGTGGGTAACATCGACGAAGCTACCGCGAAAGCTATGACCTTAGAAGTGGAGAGCAAATTGAAGAAATGACCTTAAATCTTTGTGTACTGACTCCTAATCGAATTATTTGGGATTCAGAAGTTAAAGAAATTATTTTATCTACTAATAGTGGACAAATTGGCATATTACCAAACCACGCCCCCATTGCCACAGCTGTGGATATAGGTCTTTTGAGAATACGCCTCAACGACAAATGGTTAACGGTGGCTTTGATGGGCGGTTTTGCTAGAATAAGTAATAATGAGATCACCGTTTTAGGAAATGATGCAGAGATGAGTACTGACATTGATACGCAAGAAGCTCGACGAGCTCTTGAAATAGCTGAAGCTAACTTGAGTAGAGCTCAGGGCAAGAGACAAGCAATTGAGGCAAATCTAGCTCTCAGACGAGCTAGGACACGAGTAGAGGCTGTCAATGTTATTTCCTACTAGTCAACAAACAAATCAAATAAAAAAAAATCGTTAGAAGTTCTTTATTATACATCACATTTTGATTCCGCCAGTTGAACACAATCAAGTCTAATCTGATTATACAACGAAAAAAAGAAGATGGATAGAAAAACTTATTAGATACCATTGACTCCGGTATCTAATAAGTTTCACCTTACCTACTATTGGATTTGAACCAATGACTCCCGCCGTATGAAAGCAATACTCTAACCACTGAGTTAAGTAGGTTATTTATCATCACAAAAAAAGGACCCATTGCTTCGGGGATTATAGGTGGAATATCATTTCTAAGCAATACCAATCCATTAAAACGGATCAAAGAGCTATCGTGTAGTATCCCCATCTTGACAAGAGATTATCCATATGTTAAGATATCTAGGACAAGGGCTATAGCTCAGTTAGGTAGAGCACCTCGTTTACACGTGCGCCAATGCTTTTCAAGGGAGCCAATTATGCAATGAACATAATTTCTCTTATTGAGAAAGAGAAATCGATGTCTTACTCCATAGATTCGAGGGAACAAGAGAACAATAGCCTGACAAATATTTGGTTCGGTCCGATTCGGGTGCGAATTCAGGTGCCCAATCAAATGGAACCCGCCATTGATTTGATAATTGATAAGGTAAATACCCAGTCCATTCAATGCTAGGCATAATGAGTATAAGGTCCTCAAAATAAACTCTTTTCGTCCTATGAACTTTAAGGTGTATGAAGTCTCATATTTGACTCTTGCAGCCAAGCGATAGAAATTCCATTTAACTTAGGTTGATCTAGGCCAGAGGCAGACCTAAGTCAAGGTAACCCTTCTTTGAAACACTTTGGTATTGCTCCTGTATCAAAATACAAAACTTGTTAATGAATCAGAGCACATGGAGCCATCTCATTATCCTCTTATTTTCCTGTAAAGATAAAATATGGTGGACTAACTGATATTTACATCAGTTGATGAAAGAGCCCAATGCAAAAAAATGCATGTTGGGTCTTTGAAACAGTTCGAATCATTTCGATAATAATCAGTTTGATCTGTTTTACCGAGAAGGTCTACGGTTCGAGTCCGTATAGCCCTAATACATTCCATTTTTGTTTTATTCTCTTTTTTAGTTTTATCTAGTTTTCATTTCCTCTACCTCTATATTAGATTAGAAGTATTTTATGTAGATCATTTATGATTCCGTTGATTCTACCACTCTGTGCTATCTTTTATTGTGTAGTGTAGGTTTGCAAACCTTTTTTTGTAGCGAATCGTTGGTTTCCCTTTTACTAAGTGCTATTACCGTAACAAAACAAACAGGTAGTTTCGTTCATCCGCAATCGCGATCTTTCTTTAGTTTAGTACTCGATTCTTTTTATTTCTGAGAGGGTCGGCCGGTATAGTACAGATTCCAAGTTTCTAATTTTTTTTGTATAGAAAGATATGAGTTGTTATATGGAAAGATTCCTCGAATCTCAACGGATTCAATAAATGAAGTAAAATAGAAATTGAAATCTCGGACAAGGAAAAGAGATAAAACGGAATTGTTCGGTGCATTAGATTATGTTTACATATTCCTATCGAACGAATAGAAGAAATGATGATCCTCTACTCGGATTTTAATGAAAAGAAAATCTTGTTTCGCCTAAGAAGTTCTGGATGAATTGACAATTCCAATCCAATAATTCAGCTTATTCCACCTTAATAGGAGTACATTTATGTTTCTGCTTCACGAATATGATATTTTCTGGGCATTTTTAATAATATCAGGTGTTATTCCTATCTTGATATTTGTGATTTCCGGAGTTTTAGCTCCGATTAGTGAAGGAC